AGTTTATATAAGTTTTCCCCCAAGAGTTGCTCAATGAATCGGTTGATTGGAATCGCGGGATGGGTAGATGTGGTAAATGATGAATCAATTTGTTTTTATACGCCTGTCACTTTATCTTTGTTAGTACCGTCTATAATGATAGATTAATCAAAAATTTTGAATATCCCCTATTTTTTTAAAAAGGAAACTTAGGTAAGTGCTTTTTTAGAAACATATATGTACAAAAAGAACATATTTCATTTAGCTCCTTCATGCCTACTATAACTAGTTATTTTGGTTTTCTACTAGCGGCTTTAACGGTAACCTCAGCTCTATTTATTGGTCTGAGCAAGATACGACTTATCTGAAATTTGTATTTGAAATGCACAATTCATAAAAATAAATCTTTCGATAGGATTCCGTATAAATTGCAAATTCTTGGTCATTGAGATTCATGGTAATTCAGATTAATATTTAGGTATAGATATTACCTCCTTTTTCTCCTTTCAAATAAATTGCAATGATTGAAGTTTTTCTATTTGGAATCGTGTTAGGTCTAATTCCTGTTACTTTGGCTGGATTATTTGTAACTGCATATTTACAATATAGGCGTGGTGATCAATCGGACCTTTGATTAATTACTATCGCTTTTTTTTTTTATTTTTTTGATTGACCTCCTACTTTCTTTAATACAAAGGAGGTCAAATTCAGATTGCGGTTCAAGTTAGTGAAGCTCTTTCAGTCTAATTTGATCTAAGAAAAATAAGGACGAAATCACGCTCTGTAGGATTTGAACCTACGACATCGGGTTTTGGAGACCCGCGTTCTACCGAACTGAACTAAGAGCGCTTTCTTATCAGAAAAGAGAAGACTGTAAAGACACTTTTTTTAACCCCAGTTTAATGATAATGAACGATTATATAATATATTATATATATTATTGGATATTGGAATCGATCTTAATTAATCCCTCGTTACTGCTCAACGAAGAAGTAATAGGTAGGGATGACAGGATTTGAACCTGTGACATTTTGTACCCAAAACAAACGCGCTACCAAGCTGCGCTACATCCCTCCAATTGGTCTACAGTGTCATTGTATAGAATTCCTGTTTTGTTTTCCACATCGTTATTTCCTCCATTGATATATACAATTTATATGGGCATTTCGTATTTTTGGTCCCATTTAACATATAATAATAGTAAAAGAAAAGTCTTATATACGTATGAAATACGGAACGGAACCTGTCGTAAAAATAAATGAGTAGTTTTCGGGAATGCTCGGGAAGAGAGGAACGTTTTTTTATGTTTTAAGAAAAAATTTTATTTACTGGATAGTTGTACATTTCAATTTGAATTAGGGATTCCGTGTACAAGGTTCTTAACTGCATATGCATCTGATCATTTATGTATTACCATTTTATATTACAATAAAAGAAGGAAGGAGATTTTTCAATGCGAGATCTAAAAACATATCTTTCCGTGGCACCGGTATTAAGTACTCTATGGTTCGGGTCTTTAGCAGGTCTATTGATAGAGATTAATCGTTTTTTCCCAGATGCATTGACATTCCCCTTTTTTTGATTCTAGTTATTGATACGGTACCAAATAACGGAGATTCGAGATACAATTAAATATTTGTGACTAATCCTTTGCCCCCTTTTTCTCTTTTTTCCCTTTTTCCTTTTAGAATAAGAGGGAGGAAAGAGAAAAAAAGAAAAGGTGTATTCAACAGCTTCGAGACTTGGGTTCAAGTTTGAATTAAATAAATTATTCAATTCAAAAATTAACTAGGGATGGAGGTAGAATAAACAGGGTGGGGCCTAGATCTAGGACAAGACTCTTATACAAGGTACTTAAATGTAAATGAAATACTGTGATTTTAATTTGAAATAAAGTTTAGAAATTTTTTTAGTATATTGATTGCAGCGAAAGTTTTCATAATTGGATTTCAAGTTAATAACTTCTATTTATCCTTCCTTCCTTCTTCTTCGTTTCGGATCGAAAATAGAAGAGTTGAGTAAATCAAAAATCCAAAGGGGGTTCATGGCCAAGGGAAAAGATGTCCGAATAGCGGTTATTTTGGAATGTACCGGTTGTGTTCGAAACGGTGTTAATAAGGTATCAACGGGTATTTCCAGATATATTACTGAAAAGAATCGTCACAACACGCCTAATCGATTGGAATTGAGAAAATTCTGTCCATTTTGTTACAAACATATGATTCATGGGGAGATAAAGAAATAGATCGAATCGAGCACATGTATGTAACCCTTCCAAGGAAGGGTAAAAATGACATTCTATATAGAACATAGTTAAATATTCTATATATAACATAATTAAATATAAACAAACCAAATCCTATTTATTCTAATTCATTTTAGATCCGACCGAAATAGGATTTTCGGGATAAGGAATAAACTAAACAAACCATGGATAAATCCAAGCGGCCTTTTCTTAAATCCAAGCGATCTTTTCGTAGGCGTTTGCCCCCGATTCAATCGGGGGATCGAATTGATTATAGAAACATGAGTTTAATTAGTCGATTTATTAGCGAACAAGGAAAAATATTATCTAGACGGGTGAATAGATTGACCTTGAAACAACAACGATTAATTACTATTGCTATAAAACAAGCTCGTATTTTATCTTTGTTACCTTTTCTTAATAATGAGAAACAGTTTGAAAGAACCGAGTCGACCACCAGAACTGCGGGTCTTCGAGCCAGAAATAAATAGGCTTACTCTTTCTTCACTTGACTAAAAAAAAAGTAAAATCCGAACTCAAACGCAGATTGATGTTTTGTTCGAAAAATATGAAAAATATAGATTGAATTATCGTGTCGTAAGAAAAAAAAGAATCGGGCAAGAATAAAGATTTTTTTTGAGTGTGTTCATTCAGTTTTACTATTTTTTTATCATATTTATTTTGACTTTACCCTCCCGGAGTTCATTCTCCGGGGAACTCCGTTTAAATTATTCCGGTGGATTCTTTCCAATCTACTTCTTTTATGATCTCATTGGAAATCATATAAAGACAATTTTTATTTGATATAGCTATTTGTGCAAGTATTTTACGATTAAGAAGCACCTGTTTCTTATATAGGTCGTGTATTAATCTACTATAACTATAGGATACCCCTATTTCACGAATTACTGCGTTTATTCGAGTGATCCACAAACGGCGAAAATTTATCTTTTGCTTATCCCTATCCCGATGCGACGAAACCAAAGCTCTTATTTTCTGTTGAGTAATTGTTCGAGTAAGTCTTGAATGAGCCCCTCGAAAGCTTGATGCAAATAAACGAATTTTTGTTCTACGTCTCCGAGCTATATTTCCCCGTCTAATTCTGGTCATTGAATAAATGAAACTTTAACGAATAACTAATAGATTTCCTTTCTTTCAGTTATTCTTTTTCCCTTTCCTAGTCTATTAATAACAAAGCTTTTTTCCAATGTATAAACTAAAAATTCCAATGACTTTGGCTACTATAACCTTCCCGACCGCTATTTTTATTTTTTCTAGACATTTCACTTCGAAATAAGAAATTTCATTTTACTAGGTATCAAAATATAATAAATAAAAAATATAAATGGATAAAGAAATAGTGGCTTCCTTCGTTTATATGGTTACTTCTTAAACGGTGAGGTTTTCTCTATACACCGAAGCCTTTACTTCATTTAATCAATGTTATTGGTAACTTGTATAGTTCACATTCTTTGGCTCTACCCATGAATTATCCAGTAATAGGTCTTTCACGATTAGATCTACTTACACAGTAACGGTATTTAATTATGAAAGTTGGCTGGGTAGCTAACCCTGTTAGTCCGTTCTTGCAAGAGGGGCCTAAGTTTTATGTTTTTATTTTTAAGTAGGATTTTCTCCGCTTAATGGATAACCATTTGCTACCAATGGAGAATTGCTTCTCATCTTAAATTGAGGTGATTGGATTTGCACCAATGGAAACCATAAATTTCATACACAATAGAATGGATAGATTCTTTTTTTTATACTGAATTGAACGGACTTCTTTTTCTATTCTATCCTATTCCCCGGTACTGATCATTGATACTATAAAAGGTTTTCTTTCTTTTATCCCAGCTCATGATCTGAACGAGTCGCACATACACCCTAGTACATGTTCCTCGACGCTGAGGGCATCCCCGAAGCGCGGGGGATTTTGTGACATTTCTGATTGGCTGTCTTGTATTTCTAATAAGTTGTTTAATAGTTGGCATGTTGAATCATATCATATAAATAATGGGCTGGTTTAGATCGATCCTAACCTGATGATTTTTAATTACTTCTATTTAATTTTCTAGTAAATTTAGCAAAAATATAAAATAGGAAATCGAGAATTTGCGCGAAAAAAATCCGGGCTTTTCACTCAACCACCGCTACAACATCAACAATTCCATAAGCTTGGGCTTCTGTTGCTGACATAAAAACATCTCTTTCCATGTCTTCCGAGACAACCCATAAGGGTTTGTCCGTTCTTTGTACATAAACCCTTGTGAGGGTTTCACGCAGTTTTAGCAGCTCTTCCGCTTCCAGGATAAATTCTCCCGTTTGTGCCTCATAAAAAGAACTAGCAGGTTGATGAATCATTACCCTGATGGTATAACAAAAGAGGGGTTCCTCTATTTTGCATGATGAATAGAAAAGAAAGATAAAGAATAAAAAGAAAAAAAAAGATAGAATTGAACAACCACAACCGTACGGGCATCTTTTATGCATTGCATACGGCTCTATAATAAAATTGACCTTTACCTTCCATCAAAGAAAAAAATAGGATCTATCAGACCCAGATCGGTAAATGATCAAATTACCACCCTTCCTTTCGTAGGAGTTCAAAAATACTATGATGGTTCCGTTGCTTTATATATTTATTATTAATTATTAATATTATTTGGTTTGTCTGTGTTTCAGCAATCCCAAAGTTGCTTTTTGTAAAATTAAGGAAAAAATAATCTTTTTTTTTTATTTCGAACTCTTTCAGAATACAACTAAGCCCCCGGTGTGA